ATCCAACTTTTCAATTTCAAATTGACCTTTGGATACAAATTACGAGAATTTCTATTTTTCCTCGAATCGGTCATTGAGAGGTAAAGGGTTTAATCCTTTTAAGAAATAAAGTTTTTGATCGGAATATGAATTATTCCGAAAGACCCTTTAACTATTAAAGGGGGTTAAAAGAACGAATCACACTTTTACCACTAAACTATACCCGCTACAATGTGATTATTGTATCATAATGGTTCTTTTGTCAAACAAGGGAATTGAGCGTAATCAAGATAAGATAGGATCCTAAAAGAATCATGAAAATTCGAGTGTTAACTTTTTTAGTGGGGGTTTAATGAGATTAGGAAAAGAGGATTCATTTAAATAAGAGGTTCTTTTTTTTTTTCTTTTACTGTAGGAATTTTGATAGATACAGTTCGATAAAAACACCGAAATCATAACATCAAAATGCATTGTCTAAGAATCCATAGTTTCATTTTTTATTCCAGTTATTATTCTAGCATGGTATGTATATATGTATATATATGTATAAAGTAGTTAAAAAGGGAAATCAAAAAGTAAAAAAGAAGAATAAGAAATCACACTTTCTTGTTGCCTTAATAGCAAGTTTTTTGGTTTCAAATTAGATAAATCGTTTTTATATATGATTTGTTGGAACAAAAAAAGGGCCCGGCTAGGTACTAACCTAGCCCAGCCAAGGGAATAAAAAAAAGGCCCTTTTGCACAAAATCAAAGAATTCTTCTTTATTTTTGTTTCTATTGGATCTTGCCAACCCTAACTTTATCTAAACGTAATTGCTGATAAAAATTGTACATATTTATATAATAAAGATATAGAGAGAAAAAAATAATTTTTTGAATCCTTACTTTCCGTGTAATGTAGTAATTATATTTTTTTGTCAATTGGGAGAGATGGCTGAGTGGACTAAAGCGGCGGATTGCTAATTCGTTGTACGAGTTATTTGTACCGAGGGTTCGAATCCCTCTCTTTCCCTTTGCTTTTATGACTTGATATTTCATTTATCTTTAAAATTTTGAAAATCCCTTTTCTTTTTTTGTAGTTAAACGTGTGAAATAGAAAAAACCGTAAGAAATTTCAAAAATCAAACAAAGAAAATGAAAAACCTTTTTAGTTTATTCTTCACGTCCCGGATTACGTCCTGGATCATTAGATAGGAATCCGAAGACGAAGAGAGAAACAAAGAATACCACTACTGTGGAAACAAAAAGTTTGAGAGTAAGCATTACACAATCTCCAAGATCATTTTTTTGGAAAAAAAAGAGAATAGATCATCTATTTTTATACTACATATCCTATTTGGATACCAAGAAAAAATGGCTTTCTATTTATAGAAAGAAACCATTTTCATAAATTCATTTTAAGAGTCTTTCATTACTAAATTTTTTTTTTCATAACCAGAATTCGATAGTTTGGAGGACCCTATTAGTGTCTTTCACTGGAAGAGAAAGCGGTTCAGAATAGGGAAATGGGGTGATTGAGATTTTTTGCGTCTATCCAACCAAGCCAAAAGTTTCAATCTTTGAATTGAAGGTTCATCTTATAAGATTTATCTGACCTTATTAATTGCTAGAATTTATGGAATCAATTATGAATTTTCTAGGATAGTATTAAAGATCTCATCGAAAACTTACGGCAGCTTGCCAAACAAAGGCTAAGAGAAAAAAAAGCACAGGTATGACTGGCATAACATCTACAATTGGATTCAAAAAAGCATAGGCCTCGGGCAATTTGGAGAAGAAAAAACTAGTCGAAGTCGAATAAAGAGCAGAATTAATACAGATAAAGATCAAACTAAAGATATTAAGCATAATAGACATTTTTTTGGAGATAATTGCATTTTGATTGAGTTATTGATAATTGATATAAATAAAAACGAAGAAAGTTAAGGTAGACAAAAACCCTTCCTTTTGTTTGAATTCACCCAATCAAAAATCCTCCCATTCTACACGGAGAATAGAAGAAATTAGACTTTGATAAAATATCTTAATTGAATTATATGGAATGATCAAGAAATTCAATTTAATTCTATATCTATACGTGTCAAAATCCTAGCAAATATAGAATTGATTCTATAAATTAGATATTTGGACTAAAATTGACGATCTATCAATATCAACATTATTCTTTAATAGTGTCGAATAGAAATTGAAATGGGGCGTGGCCAAGTGGTAAGGCAACGGGTTTTGGTCCTGTTATTCGGAGGTTCGAGTCCTCCCGCCCCAGAGGATATTCGAATAAAGATGGTTTTTGGATAGAATGTGATTCTTCTTCTTACTTTTTAATGATTTTTCTTTGAATCATATCTTTTATCTTTACTTGAACTGACTCGAGTTCAAATCACACGAAGATGGAACTGAATCCATTTGTAATCCAGGTAAGATCGAACCTAGATCACAAGGATTTGAATTCCAAAAAATCGGGCGGGCTTTTCAGCATATGTTTATTCTCTTCATATTAATCTTGATGGAAGTTAGGTACTGA